CTTTACGTTCTATTCTGCGATAGAAAAAAAAAAAATGACAAATTCTTTCATTTTTTGATTGAACATAAAAAAATGAGCAGTTCTAAATTCTATAAGGAAATTCTATTTCTAAATTCTATTTCTATAAGGAAATTCTATAAGGTTAAATAAAAATTTGATTGATCATTTGATATAATTGCTATGCTTAGTGTGCGACTCGTTGGGTTTTTTAGGCTTAGGATTCAAAAAAAAAAAATGGGCGGACCACAGTATAAGCTAATAACTATAGCACTAATAACCAACTCATCGCTTCGGATTATCTGGATTCAAAGAATCAGTCAAGATATGATATATTGGTCATATCATTATAGCAACTGAAATTTTTTTTTTTCATTAAGTAAAAGAAAAAACCAATCTGATTATGAATATATCTAAATTGTGAAGCAAAATAAAAAGTATGTGGATAAATAGAAGGATGAGAGAAAGAGAGAAAAAGAAATAGCAATGAAATGATATATGATTCCAATATGTAAGGTCTATGAAGCATCTCATAAAGAGCAATGTAATAGAGCATCAATAGAGATTCATCAATAATTAGATGAATATCTGTTCATTGAAGAAAAAATCAAGAGCCTTAACTTAAGTCAATAAAGACTGAGAAGGTTGACTCAAGAACAAATTTTATTTAATTTTTTTTTTAATATTAAATATTATTTTATTAAATATTAAAAAAAGGCTCCGTTGGAGAATTCAGACCTAAGCATTAATCGAGAAGCGATGGGGACGACGGAACCCGTGAATGCAGAGGATTCTATTGAAAACGAATCCTAATGATTTATCGGGTAGGATGGCGGAACAAACCAGAGACCACTTCATTTCTTTTTATTATGATTCTGAGAGGTCATGAGTTAACCCGACAACTGAAATAGATATTGAAAGAGTAAATATTCGCCCGCGAAAATTTTTCGACATATTTGATTGTTAAATTTTTGTCGATCTGATATGAATATGATAAAAAAAGACAAAACAAAATAAAGATTCGTTATAACATTATAACAAAACCAAGATAAGACATTATTTATAAATAGAATCCATGTTTAATTACTTATATATCCAATATATATCCAAACAAGATATACGAATTTCTAATAGATCAGATAAAATCTCAAAGCAAAGAATCCAGGATTCAATCTATTATCCATTAACTACCTGTATATCTTAAGAATAAAATAAAATATTTTTTTAGTCATTTTTTTTTCGCGAGGAGCTGGATGAGAAGAAACTCTCATGTCCAGTTCTGTAGTAGAGATGGAATTGATAAACAACCATCAACTATAACCCAAAAAGAACCAGATTTCGTAAACAACATAGAGGAAGAATGAAAGGAATATCTTATCGAGGTAATCGCATTTGTTTCGGTAGATATGCTCTTCAAGCACTTGAACCCGCTTGGATTACATCTAGACAAATAGAAGCGGGGCGCCGCGCAATGACACGAAATGTACGCCGTGGTGGAAAAATATGGGTACGTATATTTCCAGACAAACCAGTTACGGTAAGACCTACAGAAACACGTATGGGTTCGGGGAAAGGATCTCCCGAGTATTGGGTAGCTGTCGTTAAACCGGGCAGAATACTTTATGAAATGAGCGGAGTAGCCGAAAATATAGCCAGAAAGGCTATTTCAATAGCAGCGTCCAAAATGCCTATAAAAACTCAATTCATTATTTCAGGATAGTAATATAGAACCAAAGGAAAGAAGTCTTGTCTTGGGAATAAAAAAAACAATTGCGGGTTTCTTTTTTTTGACAAACAATATTTCTTTTTTTCTTCGTCCTTTGTTACATTGAAAGAAGAGATTTAAAAAATGATTCAACCTCAGACCCATTTGAATGTAGCAGATAACAGCGGGGCCCGAGAATTGATGTGTATTCGAGTCATAGGAGCTAGTAATCGCCGATATGCTCATATTGGTGACGTTATTGTTGCTGTGATCAAGGAAGCAGTACCAAATACACCTCTAGAAAGATCAGAAGTGATCAGAGCTGTAATTGTACGTACTTGTAAAGAACTCAAACGCGACAACGGTATGATAATACGATATGATGACAATGCTGCAGTTGTCATTGATCAAGAAGGAAATCCAAAAGGAACTCGAATTTTTGGTGCGATCGCCCGGGAATTGAGACAGTTAAATTTCACTAAAATAGTTTCATTAGCTCCTGAAGTATTATAAGACGAGACCCCAATATAGTTATAGGATTTAAATTAGAGTATTTAAATGACATAGATTAATGAGTAGATTGTGTCTCACGTATATACCTTTACTAAGTAAAAAAAAAAAGAACACGTTGGTTATATCAAAATTCGGGAGCAACAATAATTTTAGTTTACCATGGGTAAAGACACTATTGCTGACATAATAACCTCTATACGAAATGCTGACATGAATAGAAAAGGAACGATTCGAATAGGATCTACTAACATCACTGAAAACATTGTTAAAATACTTTTACGAGAAGGTTTTATCGATAACGTAAGAAAACATCGGGAAAGCAACAAATATTTTTTGGTTTTAACCCTACGACATAGAAGGAATAGGAAAGGACCACATAGAACTATTTTAAATTTACGACGGATCAGTCGACCCGGTCTACGAATCTATTCTAACTATCAACAAATTCCTAGAATTTTAGGCGGGATGGGGATTGTAATTCTTTCTACTTCTCGGGGTATAATGACAGACCGGGAGGCTCGACTAGAAGGAATCGGTGGAGAAATTTTGTGTTATATATGGTAATCTGTCCGATATCCGAATTGTATCCGAAACTTTCCATTTGTGAAAAAAAAAGAAAAAAGCACGGGTTGTCTAATAGAACTCCTCCTGCCCTACAGTAGTTGATACGTTAAGGAAGTTTTACCTGGAATAAAAGAACAAAAATAGATTCATGGAGGTTTAATTAGTGAATCACTTCCACTCCGGATTCCTTTAGATAATGAAGAACTGATTCTAGGTTATGTTTCAGGAAGGATCCGATCGAGTTTTATACGTATACCACCGTGGGATAGAGTCAACAAAAGTGAAGTAAGTGCTTATGATTCAATCAGGGGGCGTATAATTTATAGACTCCGCAACAAGGATTCGAACGATTAGGTAGTTTTTTCAACTTCAAGATTCCTTTCAGGGGGATCCAATTCAAGGTTCAAAAATTTCAAGAAACTTATTTTCTTCCAATAAGTGGATTCGAAAAAATTGAAGGAATAACAACTATGAAAATAAGGGCTTCCGTTCGTAAAATTTGTGAAAAATGTCGACTAATCCGTAGGAGGGGACGAATTATCGTAATTTGTTCCAACCCGAGACATAAACAAAGACAAGGATAATCTTTCTATTATAAAAAGAACTCCTTAAAGAAAAGAAACTAATCTTAAAGAAAGCGATGAACAAATAAAAATAGAAGATCTCTTTTGACATGAAATGGATATATCCATATATCTCTGACTTATCTTTATGAAATGATAAAATATGGCAAAACCTATACCAAAAGTTGGTTCACGTAGGAATGGGCGCAGTAGTGCACGGAAAAGTGCACGTAGAATACCAAAAGGAGTTATTCATGTTCAAGCAAGTTTCAACAATACCATTGTTACTGTTACAGATGTACGGGGTCGGGTAATTTCTTGGTCCTCCGCCGGTACTTGTGGATTCAAGGGTACAAGAAGAGGGACTCCTTTTGCTGCTCAAACCGCAGCGGGAAATGCTATTCGAGCAGTAGTAGACCAAGGTATGCAACGAGCAGAAGTTATGATAAAGGGTCCTGGTCTCGGAAGAGATGCAGCATTACGAGCTATTCGTAGAAGTGGTATACTATTAAGTTTCGTACGAGATGTAACCCCTATGCCACATAATGGCTGTAGACCCCCTAAAAAAAGACGTGTGTAGAAATAAATACTAAAGAGATTTCAAGAGAAATAAATGATTCAATGATCTGATCAAATAAAATAATATTACTATGGTTCGAGAGAAAGTAAAAGTCTCTACTCGGACACTACAGTGGAAGTGTGTTGAATCAAGAACAGATAGTAAGCGCCTTTATTATGGACGCTTTATTCTGTCTCCACTTATGAAAGGCCAAGCCGACACAATAGGCATTGCGATGCGAAGAGCTTTGCTTGGAGAAATAGAAGGAACATGCATTACACGTGCAAAATCTGAGAAAATACCACACGAATATTCTACCCTAGTGGGTATTCAAGAATCAGTACCTGAAATTTTAATGAATTTGAAAGAAATTGTATTGAGAAGTAATTTGTATGGAACTCGTAACGCCTTTATTTGTGCCAAGGGTCCCGGATATGTAACTGCTCAAGACATCATCTTACCACCTTCTGTGGAAATCGTTGATAATACACAGCATATAGCTAGCCTAACCGAACCAATTGATTTGTGTATTGGATTACAAATCGAGAGAAATAGAGGATATGGTATAAAAACGCCAAAGAACTTTCACGACGGAAGTTATCCTATAGATGTTGTATTCATGCCTGTTCGAAATGCGAATCATAGTATTCATTGTTATGGGAATGATAATGAAAAACAGGAGATACTTTTTCTAGAAATATGGACAAATGGAAGTTTAACTCCTAAAGAAGCACTTCATGAAGCCTCTCGCAATTTGATTGATTTATTTATTCCTTTTCTACATGCGGAAGAAGAAAACTTACATTTAGAAAACAATCAACACAACGTTACTTTACCTTTTTTTCCTTTTCATAATAGATTAGCTAAACTAAGAAAAAAGAAAAAAGAAATATCATTGAAATATATTTTTATTGACCAATCAGAATTGCCTCCCAGGATCTATAATTGTCTCAAAAAGTCCAATATACATACATTATCAGACCTTTTGAATAACAGTCAAGAAGACCTTATGAAAATTGAACACTTTCGCATAGAAGATGTAAAACAAATATTGGGCATTCTAGAAAAGAAGTAGAAAAGCATTTCGAAATTGATTTAC